CTCTACAATCATTGGGTTTATACCAACAAACAAAAAAGTAATAATTTAAACAACGAATTTGTAAATCGAATTCAAGCTCTAGACAAAGAATCTCTTTTTTTGAATATACTCGAAACAAGGACTAGGTTGTGTAATGACAATACTACAAACGAATACTTACCCCCAATGTATGATCCTTTCTTGAACGGACCATATCGGAGAACAATAACAAAAAGCCTTTCACCTTCAATACAAAAAACTTCGATAGACAATTTCATAGAGAAAGTTGGGATAAATCGAATTCATGGTATCGTTCTTCCTGATACTGATTACCATAAAACGGAACAGAAAATAGATCAATTTGATAAAGAACCATTATCAACCGAAATTGTTGATTTCTTTTCTTTCATCAATGAATTTGGTAAAGAATCAGGATCTAATTTGAATTCGAGGGATCTTTCTGTATTTTCAGACGAAGAAGAAGAAGAAGAAGAAGGAAGAAACGAAATCAGTAAAAAAGTGCCTCGATGGTTATACAAATTAACCAGCGAGTTGGAACACGAATCAGGAGAAAGTAAATCAGGAGAAGATCAAGAAAACGGACAATTACAATTAGATCCTGGAATTCGCTCAAGAAACGCCAAATTGGTAGTAATTTTGAATGGTACCGAGGGGGAGGAGGAGGAGACTGAGGATAGTGAGGAAACAGGCCAAGTAACTTTGATAGACTATGCACAACAATCAGATTTGCGGCGAGGCATAATCTACGGTTCTATACGTGCTCAAAGGCGTAAAATGGTTATTTGGAAACTGTTTCAAGCACATGCGCGTTCCCCTCTTTTTTGGGGCAGAGAAAAAAAATCCATTCTTTTTTCTCTTTTTTATTTTGATATCTCTGGGCTAATTAGGCTAATTAAACGAATTTTTAAAAATTGGGTAGGGAAAGGGCCAGCATTCCAAATTGTCGAGTATACAGAAGAGCAAACAAAAAGAGAAGAAAAAACAGAGAAGGACAAAAAAGAAGAGAAGGAAAAAACAGAAGAAGAAGAGAAGGACAAAAAAGAAGAGAAGGAGAGCGATAGAATGGGGATAGCAGAGGCCTGGGAGACCACTCCATATGGGCAAGAAGTAAGAGGTTGCACGTTACTAATTCATTCTTTTTTTAGAAAATATATTATATTACCTTCATTGATAATAGCGAAAAATATTGGACGTACGCTACTATTGCAACTTCCTGAATGGTATGAGGATTTACAGGAATGGAATAGGGAGACGCATATTAAATGTACCTATAATGGTATTCCAGTGGCCGAAACAGAATTTCCGAACGATTGGTTGACAGATGGTATTCAGATAAAAATATTATTTCCTTTCCGTCTGAAACCTTGGCATAGATCTAAACTCCGATTCTCTCATAAAGATCTAATAATGAAAAAGAAAGAAGAAAAAGAGGATTTTTGTTTTTTAACAGTTTGGGGACTGGAAACCGAACTTCCTTTTGGTTCTCCCCGAAAACGACCCTCCTTTTTTAAACCCATTTTTAAGGAACTCGAAAAAAAAATTGGAAAATTGCAAAAGAAATATTTTCGACTTCTAAAAATTTTGAAAAGAAAAATAAGATTACCTCGAAAAGTTTCAAAAGAAACAAAAAAATGGGTTAGAAAAAGTTTCATTTTTTTGAAAAAAATAAGAGAAGAACTCTTAAAAATCAATCCAATTCTCTTATTTCGATCAAGAAAAGTAGAAGTATATGAATCGAGTGAAACTAAAAAAGAAAGAGATCCCATAATCAGCAATCAGATGATTCATGAATCATCTAGTCAAATCGCATCTTCAGGTTGGACAAATTCTTCATTGACCGAAAAAAAAATGAAGGACCTGACTGATAGAACAAATACAATTAGAAATCAAATAGAAAGAATTACAAAAGAGAAAAAAAAAGTAACTCCAGAAATAAATATTAGTCTTAACAAAACAAGTTATAATGCTAAAAGATTAGAAAAATGGAAAATATTAAAAAGAAGAAATACTCGATTAATCTGTAAATTAAACTTTTTTCTAAAATTTTGCATTGAAAGCATCTACACAAATATACTTGTCTCTATCATTAATATTCTCAGAAGGAAGAGAAAATTATTTCTTATTTTAACAAAAATAATTAGGAATAAATCCATTTACAATAAAAAAAATCAAAATCAAATGGAGTTTATTTCGACTATAAAAAAGGCACTTTATAATATTAGTAATAGTAAGAAAAATTCAGATATTTTTTCTGACTTATCGTACTTGTCACAAGCATATGTATTTTACAAATTATCACAAACCCAAGTTATTAACTTGTATAAATTAAAATCATTTCTTCAATATCAAGAAATCCCTTTTTTTATTAAGCCTGAAATAAAGGATTCTTTTGAAACACAAGGAATAGTTCATTCTAAATTAAGGGATAACAGACTTCCGAGTTCTGAAATGAATCAATGGAAAAACTGGTTAAGAGGACATTATCAATACGATTTATCTCAGATCAGATGGTCTGGATTAATACCACAACAATGGAGGAATAGAGTTTATCAACGTCGTATGCAAAATTTAAGCAAATCGAATTCATATGAAAAAGACCAATTAATTGATTCCAAAAAACCAACTATTTTGGAATCATTATCGAATCAAAAATATTATTTTCCAGAAGACGATAACTATGATCTTTTCTCATTCTCATATAAATCTATTAATTTTTCCTTTTATCAACGTAAAAGGCAAAATTTCAGCAAATGGAATTCATATGAAAAAGACCAATTTATTGAAAAAGACCAATTAATTGATTCCAAAAAACCAACTATTTTGGAATCATTATCGAATCAAAAAGATAATTTTACAAAATCCTATAAATATGATCTTTTCGCATATAAATCTATTAATTCTGAAAATAAAAAGGACTCATTTATTTATAGATCACCGTTTGAAGGAAATAAGAATCAAGATTCTCTAGTAAAGGGCAATATTCTATATATGGATATGGAAAAAACTCCCGATAGGAAATATTTGGATTGGAAAATTCTCCATTTTGATCTTAGACAAAAAGTCGATATTGAGGCCTGGATCATGATCGATGCCAATAGGACTCAAAGTACTAAGATTGGTACTAATAATTCTCAAATAATTGATAAAAAAAACATTTTGTATCTTATGATTCCAGAAATGAATCTACCAACCCCCCCAAAAGAATTTTGGGGTTGGATGGGGATGAATGCAAAACGTCCCATATTGAATCCGGAACTTTGGTTCTTCCCAGAATTGGTGTTACTTTATAATACATATAAAACGAAACCTTGGTTTATACCAAGCGAATTACTTCTTTTAAATTTGAATAGAAATGCAGATAGTAATGAAAAGCCAAAGATTAATGAAAATGAAAAGCCAAAGATTAATGAAAATGGAAAGCCAAGGATTAATGAAACGCCAAGGATTAATGAAACGCCAAGGATTAATGAAACGCCAAGGATTAATGAAAATGGAAAGCCAAAGATTAATGAAAATGGAAAGCCAAAGATTAATGAAAACCAAGAGGGAAGTTTTTTGATACCATCGAATAATCAAATAAATCAAGAAGAAACCACAAGCCAAGGGGATCTTGGATCCGTTCTTTCAAACCAACAAAAAGATATTGAAGAAGATTCTGCGGGATCGGACATGAAAAAAGGTAAAAAGAAAAAAAAATCCAAAAGTCCCATGGAAGCAGAACTATATTTGTTCCTGAAACGTTGTTTTCTTTTTCAATTGAGCTGGGGCGAGGCTTTTGATTTTGATCAAAGAATTATCAATAATATTAAGGTATATGGTTTCCTGCTTAAACTAATAGATCAAAAAACAAAAAAAATTTCTATAGCTGCGATTCAAAAAGGAGAAATGCATTTGGATATAATGCTGATTCAGAAGAATTTCACTCTTCCAGAATGGATGAAAGGGGCAATATTGATTATCGAACCCGTTCGTCTGTCTGTAAAAAACGATGGACAATTTATTATGTATCAAACCATCGGTATTTCGTTGGTTCATAAGAGTAAGCACCAAACTAATCAACGATACCGAGAGAAAAGATATGTTGCTAAGAATAAGAATCATTTTGATGAATCTATTCCACCACATGAAAGAATAACAAGAAATAGAGACAAAAATCATTTGGATTTGCTTGTTCCTGAAAATATTTTCTCGTTTAGGCGTCGTAGAAAATTAAGAATTCTAAGTTGTTTCAATTCAAAGAATAGGAATGATGTAGATAGAAATCCTGTATTTTGCAACGAAAAGAATAGCAGCCAAGTTCTAGGTGCCAGTAATCACCTTGATAGAGAGACAAATAAATTAATGAAATTGAAGTTCTTTCTTTGGCCTAATTATCGATTAGAAGATTTAGCTTGTATGAATCGTTATTGGTTTGATACCAATAATGGCAGTCGTTTCAGTATGTTAAGGATACGTTTGTATCCACGATTGAAAATTCGTTGATAGTACATATATCCTATATCTCCTCTACTATATAGGATATATGAAAGCAAATAAATACACACATCACACGTCCTGTCTTACATTTCATTCTAAATATCCAATACTAAATGAATAATTATGAATTCGATCTAGAAATGAATCAACAGAACCTTCTTCATTTTAGGTCGAAATTCTTCGCTTTTGTGAATACGAAAATGTGCCAATCCTTTTCTCTCCCTATCTAAATCGAATTTTCAATTGGATTGATTCATTTGAATTGATAAAATTAGGAGTTTCGAAAGAAATTTGGATTAGATTATTGTATCTACCACATGAAAATGAATGACATTATTATTACTGATCGGTAAAATCCATATCTGTAAAAAGGGAGAGGAGGCATTTTTTTATGGTAAGAAATTCATTCATTTCGGTTATTTCTCAAAAAGAAAACGAAGAAAACAGAGGGTCTGTTGAATTTCAAGTATTCAGTTTCACCACTAAGATAAGGAGACTTACTTCACATTTGGAATTGCACAAAAAAGACTATTCATCTCAGAGAGGTTTGCGAAAAATTTTGGGAAAACGTCAACGACTACTGGCTTATTTGTCAAAAAAAAATAGCGTACGTTATAAAGAATTAATTGGTCAGTTGGATATTCGAGAGACAAAAACTCGTTAATTTAAAGAGTGATATCATTTGAACTTATTCGTTTCCATTTTGATGAACTTCTTTTTACTTTCAGCAATTCATGGAAGAATGACTCGATAAAAAACTTATGATTGCACCAACTACAAGAAAAGACCTCATGATAGTCAATATGGGCCCTCACCACCCATCAATGCATGGTGTTCTTCGACTTATCGTTACTCTCGATGGTGAAGATGTTATTGACTGTGAACCAATATTGGGTTATTTACACAGAGGAATGGAGAAAATTGCGGAAAACCGAACAATTATACAATATTTGCCTTATGTAACACGTTGGGATTATTTAGCTACTATGTTCACAGAAGCAATAACCGTAAATGGACCCGAACAACTAGGCAATATTCAAGTACCTAAAAGGGCTAGCTATATCAGAGCCATTATGTTGGAGTTGAGTCGTATAGCTTCCCATTTGTTATGGCTTGGCCCTTTTATGGCAGATATTGGGGCACAGACCCCCTTCTTCTATATTTTTCGAGAACGAGAATTGATATATGACCTATTCGAAGCTGCCACCGGTATGCGAATGATGCATAATTATTTTCGTATCGGAGGAATAGCTGCTGATCTACCTCATGGATGGATAGAGAAATGTTTGGATTTTTGCGATTATTTTTTAAGAGGGGTTGCTGAATATCAAAAGCTTATTACACGGAATCCCATTTTTTTAGAACGAGTTGAGGGCGTAGGCATTATTGGAGGAGAAGAAGCACTAAATTGGGGTTTATCAGGACCAATGCTACGAGCTTCCGGAATACAATGGGACCTTCGTAAAGTTGATCATTATGAGTGTTATGACGAATTTGATTGGGAGGTTCAATGGCAAAAAGAAGGGGATTCATTAGCTCGTTATTTAGTACGAATCAGTGAAATGACAGAATCCATAAAAATTATCCAACAGGCTCTGGAAGGAATTCCAGGGGGGCCCTTTGAGAATTTAGAAATCCGACGCTTTGATAGAATAAAAGATACTGAATGGAATGATTTTGAATATCGATTTATTAGTAAAAAACCTTCTCCAACTTTTGAATTGTCCAAACAAGAACTTTATGTAAGAGTCGAAGCACCAAAAGGAGAATTGGGAATTTTTCTAATAGGAGATCAGAGTGTTTTTCCTTGGAGATGGAAAATTCGCCCACCGGGTTTTATCAACTTGCAAATTCTGCCTCAGTTAGTTAAAATACTTATCAAAAAACCGGAAAATAAAGACCTAATAAAAAGATTGATACACAAGATAAATAGAAGAAAAGATAAGAAGATATGCGCCCACCCCCTACATATTTGATACCTTCTCCTACAAAGAAACTCATAACACCAACCCCATTCGTAATTCCATCAATTACTCGTCGATCAAAAAAATGATTTACTTGGGCTAAGCCTCTTACCGCCCCAGTTAAGGATGTTGTATAAAAAGCATCTATATAAGCACGATTATATGACCAATTATATAGACCATTTAGAATTTTGTCCCAAAGACTTCTCTTAGGACCTGTTTTAACAAATAAATTTATTAAGAAAAAATTTGGGAAAGAGGAATAAATGGGTTTATATAAAAAGGACGCTATAAATATTCCGAAATAAGCTATACTCACTGAAAAACTTGCATCTTTCCAAAATTCATACCAATGAATCGAATCATTCCACTTTTGATGTAAAAGGTTTATAGACGGAGTTAACCATTTGGTTAATATATCTAATTCTTGATTGAAAGGAATTCCTAGAGATCCAACGAACAAAGTTAAGATGCCCAATACAAGTAAAGGAAATAACATAGTATTGTCGGATTCATAAGGATAGGAATAAGACTTTTTATTCTCAAAATGAACAATAGTAAGAAAAGGTCCTACCCTGTTTCTTACATTTTTACCACTTCGATATGGCTTTTTTGAAAAAAAAGAAGCACTTTTACTATTATTCATTCTTAATAAACGAAAATTTTTGTTAATTCTTTTCGAATCCCCTTTTCCCCATAGAGATATTGAATAAAAAGGGGTATTTTGTTTGCCACTGTAATTTTGAAAATGAACGTTTAAATGCCCCTCAAAAGTAAGTAAATAGATCCGAAACATATAAAATGCGGTTAATCCTGCTGTACTCCAAGCTATTATTGCGAAAATCGGCGAATACAACCAACTATCATTAAGAATTTCATCTTTTGACCAAAAACAAGCAAGAGGTGGAATACCACAAAGAGAAAGTGTACCTAATAAAAAAGAAATTTGGGTAATGGGTACATGTTTTCTTAAACCACCCATAAGAACCATATTCTGACTTTTATCTGGAGAATAGCCAACAATAGTTTCCATTGAATGAATAATAGATCCAGACCCTAA